TTCAAGCGCCCAAGTTTCTTTGCTTGCTTTGGTACATGTCTCTTTTCAAGATTTATCGATTTTTTCTATTATGTTTACTTCAATTTTTGTTTTGAATTTTTCGATATTGTTATTCGATATTGCCATAGTATAAAGAAGACGCTCCTCTCGCCTTTTACTTCGGATTCTTTCTAAAAAAAATGGGGGGAATTCAAAATATAATTTTCATTTTTTGTTTAGTTGTTTAGAATTTCGAAATTTCTAATAGAATTGAAATTTCGTAGAATTTATTGAAATTTAGTAGAATTTCCAAATTCTTATTTTCATTTTTTTTATTAAAAATTCGAAATTAAATATTTAATAAAAGAAAATTTCAATTTTTCTTTTTTAATTTATGTAGAAATTGAAAATATTATTTAAACTATTAATTATTTAAAATTATTTAAACTATTAATTATTTAAAATTATTTAAACTATTAATTATTATTATATTAATTCTAAATTATTATATTAATTATATATAGAATTCTATTCTATTAATATTCGATGAATATTTATTCTATATTTGATTCTATATTAAAATATAGAATATTAATTTATTACTATTTTTTTTTTTTTTTTACTATTTTATTTATTAATTTCTATTTTCAATTTATTAAATATTTTTTATAGTAAAAAAAAAATTTTCATTTCTATTACTATGATATATATTAATAAAATCATTAATATATTAATAATTTCTATATAAATTTCTATATTAGTTTTCTATATCATTTACTAATTTCTATATTATTTTCTATATTATACTATCATTTTTTAGTATATTACTATATTATTGATTAGATCATTAATTAATCTATATATATATTAAGTTAAGATTTATATATTATTTTTAGATTCTTTATTTGTATTATTTATTATTAATTCGAAATATTAATTAATATTAATAAGGAATACGAATTAATAAGAATATAAGAAGTATATTGTTTACTTTATCTTTCTATTCTTTATATTGAGATTGAATTGATATTGAATACGGCAAAAAGAACTCCTTTTTTTCTTTACGAAGTACATGAAGTATGCCAAAAACCTATTTTACAATGTTAACAATGAAAGTTTTCAAAGATTTTCTCATTTTTCAAACTTCGACTTGTGAACTTGTCCATAAATACAGTACGTGGTTCTTAAACTCGTGTAACTTACTAGAGGATTGGGGTTTGGTTGGGTTAGGTTGGAATGTGTTTTTAATCGAGTTCATGTCACGATTTTACCTCGAAAAATTCATTAGGCTTGAATAGGTAGCAAAAAGATAAAGAAAAAAGTCTCACTAACTTGTTAATTACGGGCAGGAGGGGCGGAAATTTCATATGTAATTGATTGACCTATGAAGAGGAATGAAGAAATTATGGTTTGCTTAACCAAGATTCGAACAAATACAATTGGATTTACCTACTGAAATATGATTTTTTTGGTTTCAGTTTTATGTCTCGGCCCGGAATGATTGTTGCGAGCAAGCTTATGAGAATGGTTTTTTTTTGATGAACCAAGTAATCGCCCCCAAGCGACCAGTTCCAAACAACAAAGAAAAAAAAGAATGAAGAAATGAAAACAAGAATTTTTTTATTTGAATTTTTTTTAGGGCTATACGGATTCGAACCGTAGACCTTCTCGGTAAAAGAGCTCAAACTTATTATTATCAAAATGATTCGAACTTTTTCAAAAACCCAACATGCATTTTTTTTTTTTGCATTGGGCTCATTCATTAACTGATATAAATAATCAGTTAGTCTACCATAATTCTCTTGATAGAAAGATAACAAGATGGCTCTATGTGCTCGGATTTATTGATTCCGATCCGAGAGCACTACCAAAGTGTTTCAAAGAAGGGTTATCCTGATGTAGGTTTGCTTTTGACTTAGATCAACCTAAGTTAAATAGAATCTCCATTGCCCCGCTTCTGCTTAAAGAATACAGTATGAAACTTTATACACCTTAAAGTTCATAGGATAGGAAGAAAAGAAAATTTTTTGAGGTCCTTATACTCATTATGCCTAGCATTGAATAGACTGCGTATTTACCTTATCAAGGTCTTAAATCAATGATGGGGTTATATTGGGCGTCTAAAAGGATACCTAAGTTTACCCGAATCTTTTGTGTCAGGCTATTGTTCCCTAAAAGTCATGGAGTAAGACATCGGCTTATTAATAAGTCTTTTGATTACATGATGGCCTTCTTTGAAAAAAAAAAACATTGGCGCGCGTGTAAACGAGGTGCTCTACCTAACTGAGCTATAGCCCTTTGGTTTGTGATACATATTTTATCATGTCGCTAATTTGTTGTCAAGATAAATATTATATGACGCAACATCCTATTGCTTTGATCGATATTGCTTATAAATAAGATTCCATATATAATATAATTAATCTTACATTTCGAATCCATTGATGTGATGGATTCCATATCTTTCTTTTTCTTTTTGGGATGATAACTGACCTACTTAACTCAGTGGTTAGAGTATTGC